GCTAGCGTAGCTTAATTAAAGCATAACACTGAAGATGTTAAGATGAACCCTAGAAAGTTCCGCAGGCACAAAGGCTTGGTCCTGACTTTACTATCAACTCTAGCTAAACTTACACATGCAAGTATCCGCATCCCCGTGAGAATGCCCTACAGTTCCCTGCCCGGGAACAAGGAGCTGGTATCAGGCACGCCACTGCTAGCCCACGACACCTTGCTTAGCCACACCCCCATGGGAACTCAGCAGTGATAAACATTAAGCCATAAGTGAAAACTTGACTTAGTTAAAGCCAAGAGGGCCGGTAAAACTCGTGCCAGCCACCGCGGTTATACGAGAGGCCCAAGCTGATAGATACCGGCGTAAAGCGTGGTTAAGATTTTTATAAAACTAAAGCCGAACACCCTCAGAGCTGTTATACGCACCCGAGGGCAAGAAGACCAACCACGAAAGTGGCTTTACAACGCTGAACCCACGAAAGCTATGATACAAACTGGGATTAGATACCCCACTATGCCTAGCCGTAAACATTGGTAATACAATACACCCATTACCCGCCTGGGAACTACAAGCATCAGCTTGAAACCCAAAGGACTTGGCGGTGCTTTAGATCCACCTAGAGGAGCCTGTTCTAGAACCGATAACCCCCGTTCAACCTCACCTCCCCTTGTTTATCCCGCCTATATACCGCCGTCGTCAGCTTACCCTGTGAAGGTAGAATAGTAAGCAAAATTGGTACAGCCTAAAACGTCAGGTCGAGGTGTAGCGCATGGGGAGGGAAGAAATGGGCTACATTTCCTGCCACAGGAAATACGGACGATGCACTGAAACGTACATCTGAAGGAGGATTTAGCAGTAAGCAGGAAATAGAGCGTCCCGCTGAAATTGGCCCTGAAGCGCGCACACACCGCCCGTCACTCTCCCCAAGCCTACTGACTAAAGTAACTAAAACCTTAAAATCGCGAAGGGGAGGCAAGTCGTAACATGGTAAGTGTACCGGAAGGTGCACTTGGAAAAATCAGAGCGTAGCTAAGATAGAAAAGCATCTCCCTTACACTGAGAAGCCCCCTGTGCAAATCGGGGCGCCCTGACGCCCAACAGCTAGCCCCCAAAGCCAGAAGCAACAAATCACCATTTATACCCCTTAATACACTAATATTATGTTTAACAAACCATTTTTCCCCCTGAGTATGTGCGACAGAAAAGGGCCCGTGGAGCAATAGAGAAAGTACCGCAAGGGAACGCTGAAAGAGAAATGAAATAACCCAGTGAAGCCTACAAAAGCAGAGATATAACCTCGTACCTTTTGCATCATGATTTAGCCAGCGTAACCCAAGCAAAGTGTGCTTTAGTTTGATAACCCGAAACTAAGTGAGCTACTCCAAGACAGCCTATTAATAGGGCAAACCCGTCTCTGTGGCAAAAGAGTGGGAAGAGCTTTGAGTAGAGGTGACAGACCTACCGAACTTAGTTATAGCTGGTTGCCTGAGAATTGAATAGAAGTTCAGCCTCCCCGATTCTTTATTCACCTCAGTATTACCCCTTCTGATACCTAAGAAGCGAAGAGAGTTAGTCAAAGGGGGTACAGCCCCTTTGAATCAAGATACAACTTTTCCAGGAGGGTAAAGATCATAATTACAGAAGGTACAATATTTAGGTGGGCCTAAAAGCAGCCATCCCCGTAGAAAGCGTTAAAGCTCAAATATTCAACTACCCCCTTATTTGGATCATAAAATCTTATCCCCCTAATTTTACCAGGCCGTCCCATGCAAACATGGGAGTGACCCTGCTAAAATGAGTAATAAGAGAGCCTATGCCTCTCTCCTTGCACGTGTGTAAATCGGAACGGACACCCCACCGAACCTTAACGGCCCCAATCTAAGAGGGTACTGAACAACAGACCAAACAACCAGAAAAACATTCAACAGCCTAACCGTTATCCCCACACAGGCGTGCCCACAAGGAAAGACTAAAAGAAAGAGAAGGAACTCGGCAAACACATCAAGCCTCGCCTGTTTACCAAAAACATCGCCTCTTGTAAGACTTAAAAATAAGAGGTCCCGCCTGCCCTGTGACTATATGTTTAACGGCCGCGGTATTTTGACCGTGCGAAGGTAGCGCAATCACTTGTCTTTTAAATGGAGACCTGTATGAATGGCATAACGAGGGCTTAACTGTCTCCTCTTTCAAGTCAATGAAATTGATCTCCCCGTGCAGAAGCGGGGATAATAACATAAGACGAGAAGACCCTATGAAGCTTTAGATATAAGACAGATCACGTTAAACACTCCCTGATAAGGGACAAAACCAGGTGAATCCTGTCCTAATGTCTTTGGTTGGGGCGACCGCGGGGAAACAAAAAACCCCCACGTGGAACGGGAGAACTTCCTCCTACAACTAAGAGCTACTGCTCTAATTAACAGAATTTCTGACCAATAAGATCCGGCAGCGCCGATCAACGGACCGAGTTACTCTAGGGATAACAGCGCAATCCCCTTTTAGAGCCCATATCGACAAGGGGGTTTACGACCTCGATGTTGGATCAGGACATCCTAATGGTGCAGCCGCTATTAAGGGTTCGTTTGTTCAACGATTAAAGTCCTACGTGATCTGAGTTCAGACCGGAGTAATCCAGGTCAGTTTCTATCTATGATATGATCTTCTCTAGTACGAAAGGACCGAGAAGAAGAGGCCTATGCCCTGAGCACGCCTCACCCCCACCTACTGAAAACAACTAAAATAGGCAAGAGGGCATGCCCCCCTGCCGGAGAAAACGGCATGTTAAGGTGGCAGAGCCCGGCAATTGCAAAAGGCCTAAGCCCTTTCCACAGAGGTTCAAGTCCTCTCCTTAACTATGATTTCAGTACTTATTACCCACATCATTAACCCCCTAGCCTTCATCGTACCCGTACTCCTGGCTGTTGCCTTTTTAACCCTCCTCGAACGAAAAGTTCTTGGCTACATACAACTTCGTAAAGGCCCTAATATTGTGGGCCCTTACGGACTCTTGCAGCCCATCGCTGATGGTGTAAAACTCTTTATTAAAGAGCCTGTCCGCCCTTCAACCGCCTCTCCCCTCCTCTTTCTCCTTACCCCTATTCTTGCCCTGACATTGGCCCTAACCCTTTGGGCCCCAATACCTATGCCCTACCCTGTTGTAGATCTTAATCTAGGAATCCTCTTTCTCCTCGCCCTCTCGAGTCTAGCCGTTTACTCGATTTTAGGATCGGGCTGAGCCTCCAATTCAAAATATGCCCTCATTGGCGCCCTACGGGCCGTGGCTCAAACCATTTCCTATGAAGTTAGCCTAGGATTAATTCTTTTAAACATCATCATTTTTACAGGAGGCTTCACACTACAAACCTTTAACGTAGCCCAAGAAAGCATTTGGTTAATTATACCCGCCTGACCCCTCGCCGCAATATGGTACATCTCTACCCTTGCAGAGACCAACCGTGCCCCCTTTGACCTTACTGAGGGAGAATCCGAACTGGTTTCGGGCTTTAACGTTGAATACGCAGGAGGCCCTTTCGCTCTATTTTTCTTGGCAGAGTACGCGAATATTTTACTTATAAATACCCTCTCCGCCACCCTTTTCTTAGGAGCATCCCACATCCCTGCCTTTCCTGAACTCACTGCTTTTAACCTAATGACTAAGGCAGCAATTTTGTCCGTTGTTTTCCTTTGAGTTCGGGCCTCGTACCCTCGATTCCGCTATGATCAGCTAATGCACCTCATCTGAAAGAATTTTCTCCCCCTAACTTTGGCCTTAGTGATTTGACATCTTGCACTCCCAATTGCATTTGCTGGCCTGCCCCCTCAGCTATAATTCAGGAGTTGTGCCTGAAGGAAAGGGCCACTTTGATAGAGTGAACCATGGGGGTTAAAGTCCCCCCAGCTCCTTAGAAAGAAGGGATTTGAACCCTACCTGAAGAGATCAAAACTCTTAGTGCTTCCGCTACACCACTTCCTAGTAAAGTCAGCTAATTAAGCTTTTGGGCCCATACCCCAAACATGTTGGTTAAACTCCTTCCTTTACTAATGAACCCGTACATCTTAACCGCCCTCCTCTTTGGCCTAGGCCTAGGCACTACAATTACACTTGCGAGCTCACACTGGCTTCTGGCTTGAATGGGCCTTGAAATAAGCACTCTGGCCATCATTCCACTAATAGCGCAACACCACCACCCCCGAGCGGTGGAAGCCACCACTAAATATTTTCTTACTCAGGCCACTGCAGCCGCCATGCTTCTTTTTGCCAGTACCACAAACGCTTGATTAACAGGGCAGTGGGATATTCAACAGATAGCCCACCCCCTCCCTATTACTCTGATTACTCTTGCCTTAGCACTAAAAATTGGTCTTGCACCCCTCCATTCCTGACTCCCCGAGGTCCTTCAAGGACTAGATCTTACCACCGGGCTCATCCTCTCCACTTGGCAGAAACTCGCCCCTTTTGCCCTCCTACTTCAAATCCAACCTGCTAACTCCACTATTCTTATTGTTTTAGGTTTAACATCAACCCTTGTTGGGGGCTGGGGCGGTTTAAATCAAACCCAACTACGTAAAATTCTTGCCTATTCGTCCATCGCCCACCTCGGCTGAATGATTCTTGTCCTGCAATTCTCCCCCTCCCTCACACTTCTCACCCTACTAACATATTTTATCATGACATTCTCAACATTCCTTGTCTTTAAGTTAAACAAATCAACTAGCATTAATATACTCGCCACTTCATGAGCCAAAGCACCTGCTCTGACAGCCCTCACCCCACTAATTCTTCTGTCTCTAGGGGGTCTCCCCCCACTCACTGGTTTTATGCCAAAATGACTAATTCTTCAAGAACTAGCTAAGCAAGACCTTGCCCCAACCGCAACCCTTGCCGCAATGTCAGCACTCCTTAGCCTCTATTTTTACCTGCGACTATCCTACGCAATAGCCTTAACTATATCGCCTAACAATATTGCAGGCACAACCCCCTGACGGCTACAACATTCACAGTTTACGCTACCCCTGGCCCTCACAACCACCGGCACCCTACTAATACTTCCACTGACCCCCGCAGTTGTAGCATTCCTATCCCTCTAAGAGACTTAGGTTAGCATAAGACCAAGGGCCTTCAAAGCCCTAAGCGGAAGTGAAAATCTTCCAGTCCCTGATAAGACTTGCGGGATATTACCCCACATCTCCTGCATGCAAAACAGACACTTTAATTAAGCTAAAGCCTTTCTAGGTGGGTAGGCCTCGATCCTACAAATTCTTAGTTAACAGCTAAGCGCTCAAGCCAGCGAGCATCCATCTACCCTTTCCCCCGCCTGTCCGGGGACAAAAGGCGGGGGAAAGCCCCGGCAGACGCTAGCCTGCTCCTTAAGATTTGCAATCAAATATGTCAAACACCTCGGGGCTTGGTAAGAAGAGGACTCAAACCTCTGTCGATGGGACTACAATCCACCGCTTGAACACTCAGCCATCCTACCTGTGGCCACCACACGTTGATTCTTCTCGACTAATCACAAAGACATTGGCACCCTCTATCTAGTGTTTGGTGCTTGAGCCGGAATAGTAGGCACCGCCCTAAGCTTACTTATCCGAGCCGAACTCAGCCAACCCGGCGCACTCCTCGGAGACGACCAGATTTATAACGTAATTGTTACAGCACACGCCTTTGTAATGATTTTCTTTATAGTGATGCCAATTATGATCGGGGGATTCGGAAACTGACTTATTCCACTTATAATTGGTGCTCCCGACATGGCTTTCCCTCGAATAAATAATATGAGCTTTTGACTTCTTCCCCCTTCCTTCCTCCTACTTCTTGCATCCTCTGGAGTAGAAGCAGGTGCTGGAACTGGGTGGACCGTCTATCCTCCGCTAGCTGGCAACTTAGCACACGCCGGGGCATCAGTTGATCTAACTATCTTCTCCCTCCACCTGGCGGGTATCTCCTCAATTCTAGGGGCCATTAATTTTATTACAACAATTATCAACATAAAACCCCCGGCCATTTCACAGTACCAGACGCCGTTGTTCGTGTGGGCTGTATTAATTACAGCTGTCCTTCTTCTTCTTTCCCTCCCCGTGCTTGCCGCAGGCATCACTATACTTCTTACAGACCGAAACTTAAACACCACCTTCTTTGATCCTGCTGGAGGAGGAGACCCCATTCTTTACCAGCACCTGTTCTGATTCTTTGGACACCCGGAGGTTTATATTCTAATTCTGCCTGGCTTTGGGATGATTTCACACATCGTTGCCTACTACGCAGGTAAAAAAGAGCCTTTCGGCTACATGGGCATGGTTTGAGCTATAATGGCTATTGGCCTGCTAGGTTTTATTGTGTGGGCTCATCATATGTTTACAGTTGGAATAGATGTAGACACCCGGGCCTACTTTACATCTGCAACTATAATTATTGCCATTCCCACCGGCGTTAAAGTCTTCAGCTGGCTTGCAACCCTTCATGGAGGCTCTATTAAATGAGAAACCCCCCTTCTATGGGCCCTAGGCTTTATTTTCCTTTTTACGGTGGGAGGCCTCACGGGGATTGTTCTAGCCAATTCGTCACTAGACATTGTCCTTCATGACACCTACTACGTAGTTGCCCACTTCCACTATGTTCTATCTATGGGTGCTGTATTTGCCATTGTCGCTGCCTTTGTTCACTGATTCCCCCTCTTTTCAGGCTACACGTTACATAGCACTTGAACAAAAATCCATTTTGGTATTATGTTTGCGGGGGTAAATTTAACATTTTTCCCACAACATTTCCTTGGACTCGCTGGCATGCCCCGACGGTATTCCGACTACCCAGACGCCTATACTCTTTGAAATACGGTCTCATCCATTGGGTCTCTCATCTCTTTAGTGGCAGTCATTATGTTCTTATTTATTATTTGAGAAGCCTTTGCCGCCAAACGTGAAGTGCTCGCAGTTGAACTAACTATAACTAACGTCGAATGACTTCACGGCTGCCCTCCCCCTTACCACACATTTGAAGAACCTGCATTTGTTCAAGTTCAGTCCAACTAACGAGAAAAGGAGGAGTCGAACCCCCATGGGCTGGTTTCAAGCCAGCCACATAACCGCTCTGTCACTTTCTTCATAAGATACTAGTAAAATAGCTATTACACTGCCTTGTCAAGGCAGAATCGTGGGTTAAACCCCCGCGTATCTTGTTCTATAATGGCCCATCCCTCACAATTAGGATTTCAAGATGCAGCTTCACCCGTAATAGAAGAACTTCTTCATTTTCACGATCACGCCCTCATAATCGTGTTCCTTATTAGCACTCTAGTACTTTACATTATTGTGGCGATAGTTTCCACCAAATTAACTAATAAATATATTCTAGATTCTCAGGAGATCGAAATTATTTGAACGGTACTGCCTGCAATTATTCTTATTTTGATTGCCCTGCCCTCTCTTCGAATTCTATACCTTATAGACGAAATTAATGACCCCCATTTGACAATTAAAGCCATGGGCCATCAATGGTACTGAAGCTACGAATACACCGACTACGAAGACCTCGGGTTTGACTCCTACATAATCCCAACACAAGACCTCACCCCGGGCCAATTTCGCCTTCTAGAAGCCGACCACCGAATAGTAATCCCAGTTGAGTCCCCCATCCGTGTGCTAGTTTCCGCCGAAGACGTCCTACATTCGTGAGCAGTTCCTGCTTTAGGAGTAAAAATAGACGCAGTCCCAGGACGTCTAAACCAAACAGCCTTTATTGCATCCCGACCCGGGGTCTTCTATGGACAATGCTCCGAAATTTGTGGTGCAAATCACAGCTTCATACCCATTGTAGTAGAAGCAGTTCCTCTGGAACACTTTGAAAACTGATCCTCCCTGATACTTGAAGACGCCTCGCTAAGAAGCTAAACTGGGCATAGCGTTAGCCTTTTAAGCTAAAGACTGGTGGCTCCCAACCACCCCTAGCGACATGCCTCAGCTCAACCCCGCACCTTGATTTGCTATTCTAGTATTTACCTGGCTAATTTTCTTAGTAATCGTTCCCACAAAAATTCTGGCCCACACTTATCCTAATGAGCCAACATCTCAAAGCACCGAGAAACCTAAAACAGAGCCCTGAACCTGACCATGACATTAAGCTTTTTTGACCAATTTATGAGCCCCACATTTCTAGGAGTTCCTCTTATGGCCCTTGCCCTTTCTCTCCCCTGAATTCTCTATCCTACCCCCTCTACCCGGTGACTAAACAATCGTTTTCTTGCCCTCCAAAGCTGATTTATCAATCGTTTTACACAACAACTTCTCCTTCCCTTAAATGTTGGGGGTCACAAATGGGCCGCGCTCTTGGCTTCCTTAATGATTTTTTTGATTACGCTTAATATACTAGGCCTTCTTCCGTACACCTTCACACCGACCACGCAACTGTCATTAAATTTAGGACTAGCGGTTCCTCTATGATTAGCTACGGTCATTATTGGAATGCGAAATCAACCCACTCATGCCCTAGGACATCTTCTACCCGAGGGCACTCCTGGGCCTCTAATTCCTGTACTAATTGTTATCGAGACAATCAGTCTATTTATTCGTCCCCTCGCTCTGGGAGTTCGGCTTACAGCTAACCTAACGGCGGGTCACCTGTTAATTCAACTCATTGCCACGGCCGCATTTGTTTTATTACCTCTTATACCTACAGTAGCAATCTTAACCTCAACAGTTCTTGTTCTTCTTACCCTCTTAGAAGTTGCCGTTGCTATAATTCAAGCTTACGTATTTGTTCTTCTCCTAACTCTTTATTTACAAGAAAACGTTTAATGGCCCATCAAGCACATGCATATCATATAGTTGACCCCAGCCCTTGACCTCTTACAGGTGCGGTAGCCGCCCTGCTCATAACATCCGGTCTTGCAATCTGATTCCACTTCCACTCAACAACACTGATAGGTCTTGGAACAGCCCTCCTTCTTCTAACAATGTACCAATGATGACGAGACATTATCCGAGAGGGAACCTTCCAAGGCCACCATACACCCCCCGTGCAAAAAGGACTCCGATACGGAATAATCCTCTTTATTACCTCAGAAGTCTTCTTTTTCCTCGGGTTTTTCTGAGCATTCTATCATTCAAGTCTAGCCCCTACCCCCGAGCTAGGAGGCTGCTGGCCACCCACAGGTATTACACCCTTAGACCCCTTTGAAGTACCTCTCCTAAATACCGCTGTTCTCCTTGCCTCAGGGGTTACCGTTACCTGGGCCCATCACAGCATCATAGAGGGGGAACGCAAACAGGCTATTCAATCCCTTGCACTAACAATTCTTCTGGGCTTTTACTTCACCTTTCTACAAGCCATAGAGTATTACGAAGCCCCCTTCACCATTGCGGACGGAGTATATGGTGCCACATTTTTTGTAGCCACAGGCTTCCACGGACTTCATGTCATCATTGGCTCCACATTTCTGGCCATCTGCCTACTTCGCCAAGTTCAATACCATTTTACATCTGAACACCACTTCGGGTTTGAAGCAGCCGCCTGATATTGACACTTCGTAGACGTTGTTTGACTTTTCCTGTATATCTCCATTTACTGATGAGGCTCATAATCTTTCTAGTACTAAATAAGTATAAGTGACTTCCAATCACCTGGTCTTGGTTAAAGTCCAAGGAAAGATAATGAATTTAATTTCAACTATTATTGTTATTACTACTATCCTACCTATCATCCTGGCCCTTGTGTCTTTTTGACTACCCCAAATAACGCCCGACCACGAAAAGCTATCCCCCTACGAATGCGGATTTGACCCCCTCGGCTCGGCTCGTCTACCCTTCTCTCTTCGCTTTTTTCTTGTAGCTATTCTTTTTCTTCTGTTTGACCTAGAAATCGCCCTCCTATTACCCCTTCCCTGGGGGGATCAACTTGCAATTCCTTTATTAACATTTCTGTGGGCCTCAGCCGTTCTGGCCCTTTTAACCCTGGGCCTTATCTACGAGTGACTTCAAGGCGGCCTAGAGTGAGCCGAGTAGGCAATTAGTCTAAGAAAAACATTTGATTTCGGCTCAAAAACTTGTGGTTAAAGTCCATAATTGCCTAATGACCCCCGTACACTTTGCTTTCTCATCAGCCTTTATTCTAGGGCTAACAGGCCTGGCATTTCACCGGACCCATCTTCTCTCAGCTCTTTTGTGCTTAGAGGGAATAATACTTTCTTTGTTCATCGCCCTCTCCCTTTGAACTCTACAACTGGACTCTACAAACTTCTCAGCAGCCCCAATGCTTCTCCTAGCATTCTCGGCCTGTGAAGCAAGTGCCGGTCTTGCCCTTCTAGTAGCTACTGCCCGCACCCATGGAACTGATCGTCTTCAAAGCCTTAACCTGTTACAATGCTAAAAATTCTCATTCCAACACTTATGCTAATTCCAACTGCTTGAGGGGCCCCCGCTAAATGACTTTGACCAACGACCCTGGCCCACAGCCTCATTATTGCCCTAGCTAGTTTAATTTGACTAAAAAACGCGGCGGAGGTTGGTTGATCAAATCTGAGCCTATATATAGCAACAGACCCCCTATCTACGCCCCTCCTTGTTTTAACCTGCTGACTTCTTCCCCTAATAATCCTTGCAAGCCAGAACCACACAGCCTCAGAACCACTAAATCGCCAACGAATATATATTACACTCTTAACATCCCTTCAATTTTTCCTTATCTTAGCTTTTAGTGCTACTGAAGTCATCATGTTTTACGTAATATTTGAAGCTACTCTAATCCCCACCCTAATTATTATTACCCGCTGAGGTAACCAAACAGAGCGACTTAACGCAGGTGTTTATTTTTTATTCTATACCCTTGCTGGGTCACTTCCATTACTGGTTGCCCTTCTCCTTTTACAAAATAGCTCCGGCACTCTTTCATTGATTACCCTTCAGTTTTCGGACCCCTTTCAACTTACCTCTTTCGCGGATAAACTCTGATGAGCAGGATGCCTCATAGCATTCTTAGTAAAAATACCCCTATATGGTGTTCATCTATGATTGCCCAAAGCCCATGTAGAAGCCCCTGTAGCAGGTTCGATAATCCTTGCAGCAGTCCTTCTCAAGCTTGGGGGTTACGGCATAATGCGAATTGTTGTTGTACTCGAACCCCTAACAAAAGACCTAAGCTACCCGTTTATTATTTTTGCATTGTGGGGGGTAATTATGACAGGGTCTATTTGCTTACGCCAAACAGACTTGAAATCGCTCATCGCTTATTCCTCAGTAAGTCACATAGGCTTGGTAGTCGGTGGCATCCTAATCCAGACCCCCTGGGGCTTCTCGGGAGCCCTTATTCTAATAATTGCCCACGGGTTGACATCTTCTGCCCTTTTCTGCTTAGCTAACACAAACTACGAGCGTACTCACAGCCGAACTATACTCTTAGCCCGAGGCCTACAGATGGTCCTACCTTTAATGACGGCCTGGTGATTTATTGCCAGTCTAGCCAACCTAGCCCTTCCCCCTCTCCCTAATCTTATGGGGGAGCTTATGATCGTTACCTCTTTATTCAACTGATCTTGATGAACCCTCGCATTAACTGGGGCCGGTATACTTATTACGGCAAGTTATTCCCTCTACATGTTTCTTATAACTCAACGAGGACCAATTCCGCCCCACCTCATTGCCTTAGACCCCTCCCACTCTCGAGAGCACTTGCTCATGGCCCTTCATCTACTTCCGCTAATTCTCCTAATACTTAAGCCTGAGCTAATCTGGGGATGAGCATTCTGTAGATATAGTTTAACAAAAACATTAGATTGTGATTCTAAAAACAGAGGTTAAAACCCCCTTATCCACCGAGAGAGGCTCGCCAGCAACGAAGACTGCTAATCTCCGCGACCTTGGTTGAACCCCAGGGCTCACTCGCCCCGCTCCTAAAGGATAACAGCTCATCCGTTGGTCTTAGGAACCAAAAACTCTTGGTGCAAATCCAAGTAGCAGCTATGCACCCCACTTCCCTAATAATAACCTCAAGCTTAATTATTATTTTTATTTTACTGGCATTCCCTGTCTTTACTACACTAAGCCCTGATCCCCGAGGACATGACTGAGCCCTCTCATACGTTAAAACTGCAGTTAAGTTGGCTTTTTTAGTTAGTCTTTTACCCCTCTTCCTGTTTATTAATGAAGGAGCAGAAACAATTGTAACCTCCTGAAGTTGGCTTAATACCCTTGCTTTTGACATTAACATTAGCTTCAAGTTTGACCATTATTCTATCATCTTCACACCTATTGCCCTTTATGTAACCTGGTCTATTTTAGAGTTCGCCTCCTGGTATATGCATGCCGACCCTTTCATGAACCGCTTTTTTAAGTACCTCTTAATTTTTCTTATTGCTATAATTGTCCTAGTTACAGCAAATAATCTCTTTCAACTCTTTATTGGGTGGGAGGGGGTCGGCATTATATCGTTTCTTCTCATCGGATGGTGATACGGACGGGCAGATGCAAACACTGCAGCTTTACAAGCCGTTGTTTATAATCGGGTTGGTGATGTGGGGCTAATTTTTGCGATAGCATGAATAGCCACTAACCTCAACTCCTGAGAGATGCAACAACTGTTTGTTACCGCTAAAGAATTTGACCTCACTTTCCCTCTCCTAGGACTAATTGTTGCAGCCACAGGTAAATCTGCCCAATTCGGGCTTCACCCGTGGCTCCCTTCCGCTATGGAAGGTCCTACGCCGGTATCTGCCCTACTGCACTCAAGCACCATGGTTGTCGCGGGCATTTTTTTACTGATCCGTATGAGCCCTTTACTAGCTGAAAACTCTACTGCCCTCACCGTCTGTCTTTGTCTTGGCGCCCTTACAACCTTATTTACAGCCACCTGTGCCCTAACGCAAAATGACATCAAGAAAATTGTTGCATTCTCAACATCAAGTCAATTGGGCCTAATGATAGTCACCCTAGGACTTAATCAACCACAACTAGCCTTCCTGCACATTTGCACCCATGCCTTCTTCAAGGCAATACTTTTTCTATGCTCCGGCTCCATTATTCACAGCCTTAATGACGAGCAAGATATCCGCAAAATGGGGGGCATGCACCATCTTACCCCCTTTACCTCCTCTTGCCTAACTATTGGAAGCCTTGCCCTCACAGGTACTCCCTTTTTAGCAGGCTTTTTTTCAAAAGATGCTATCATTGAAGCATTAAACACATCCCACCTCAACGCCTGAGCCCTGGTTTTAACCCTTCTCGCCACCTCCTTCACGGCCATCTACAGTCTACGAGTTGTATATTTTGTATCCATGGGCTATCCTCGCTTTAATGCCCTTTCCCCAATTAATGAAAACAACCCCGCGGTTATTAACCCTATCAAACGACTAGCCTGAGGCAGCATCATCGCCGGCCTCCTAATTACCTCAAACATGGTCCCCCTAAAAACACCGGTCATGACAATGCCTCCTCTACTCAAGCTCGCTGCACTTATCGTTACAATTGGGGGTCTCCTTCTCGCCCTAGAACTGGCCTCACTCACAAATAAACAATTTAAACCAACCCCTTATTTAGCCGCCCATCATTTTTCCAACATATTAGGCTTCTTCCCCATCATTATCCATCGATTCTCCCCCAAACTTAACCTAGTGCTGGGACAAGCAATTGCAAGTCAAATGATTGACCAAACATGGCTAGAAAAGTCCGGCCCCAAAGCTCTTGCCACCCTTAATGCTCCTCTTATTACCACCACAAGCAACGCGCAGCGAGGTATAATCAAAACCTACCTTACCCTTTTCCTCCTCACCCTCGCCTTAACCACACTCGTATTTATTAATTAAACGGCCCGCAAAGTCCCACGACTAAGACCCCGAGTTAATTCTAGCACTACAAAAAGCGTCAGTAACAACACCCAGGCGCTAACAACCAGTATCCCTCCGCCAGCAGAGTATATCAGAGCTACTCCTCCAATGTCCCCTCGAAAAACAGAGAGTTCATCGAGCTCATCCCCCGGGACCCATGAGAACTCGTATCACTCCCCCCAAAATTTGCTGGAAATAAGTAATACCCCCACCACATAAACAGCCATATATCCCACAACAGGCCGACTTCCTCAGCTCTCCGGGTAAGGCTCAGCAGCAAGAGCTGCTGAATACGCAAACACAACCAGCATACCCCCCAAGTAAATCAAAAATAAAACTAGGGATAAGAAAGGACCACCATAATTAATTAATACACCGCACCCCATGCCCGCTACCACCACTAAGCCTAAGGCGGCAAAGTAAGGAGATGGGTTGGAAGCTACTGCGACTAACCCTAACACCAACCCTAACAAGAACAAAGACATAATATAGGTCATAATTCCTGCCAGGACTCTAACCAGGACTAATGGCTTGAAAAACCACCGTTGTTATTCAACTACAAGAACCTCTAATGGCAAGCCTACGAAAAACCCACCCCCTATTAAAAATTGCAAACGACGCACTTGTTGACCTTCCTGCCCCCTCAAATATCTCAGTATGATGAAACTTTGGTTCCCTTCTCGGCCTTTGTTTAATTACCCAGATCCTAACAGGCCTGTTCCTAGCCATACATTATACCGCAGATATCGCAACGGCCTTTTCATCTGTCGCACATATCTGCCGAGATGTAAACTACGGCTGGCTTATTCGTAATATTCATGCCAATGGAGCTTCCTTCTTCTTTATTTGTATTTATATGCATATCGGACGGGGCCTATACTACGGCTCATATCTCTATAAAGAAACATGAAACATCGGAGTAGTTCTTCTTCTCTTAGTTATGATAACTGCCTTTGTTGGCTATGTCCTCCCCTGAGGGCAGATGTCATTTTGAGGTGCCACTGTCATTACTAACCTTCTGTCTGCAGTACCTTACGTCGGTAACACTCTTGTTCAATGGATCTGAGGGGGATTCTCCGTAGATAACGCCACCCTCACTCGGTTTTTTGCATTCCACTTTCTTTTTCCATTTGTGATTGCAGGAGCCACCCTCATTCATCTTCTCTTCCTTCATGAGACAGGCTCAAATAATCCTCTAGGTTTAAACTCCGACGCCGATAAAGTGTCCTTTCACCCCTACTTCTCATACAAGGACCTTCTAGGCTTTGCCGTGCTCCTTATTGCTTTAACAGCCCTTGCCCTCTTCTCCCCCAACCTGCTAGGAGACCCTGATAACTTTACCCCTGCAAACCCGCTAGTGACGCCTCCACACATTAAACCTGAGTGGTACTTCCTATTTGCCTACGCAATTCTACGCTCCATCCCAAATAAACTAGGAGGTGTCTTGGCCTTACTAGCCTCAATCCTGGTATTAATAGTAGTTCCTATTCTTCACACGTCAAAACAGCGAGGAATTACATTTCGCCCTCTCTCACAATTCCTATTTTGAACTTTGATTGCAGACGTTGCCATTCTTACCTGAATCGGGGGAATGCCCGTCGAACACCCCTTTATCATCATCGGCCAAGTCGCATCTTTCCTATACTTTTTTCTCTTCCTTTTCCTCGCCCCACTAGCCGGGTGAATCGAAAATAAAGCCCTCGGATGAGCCTGCAGTAGTAGCTCAGCGCCAGAGCGCCGGTCTTGTAAACCGGACGCCGGAGGTTAAAATCCTCCCCACTGCTCAAAGAAAGGAGATTCTAACTCCCACCCCTAACTCCCAAAGCTAGGATTCTAAGCTAAACTATTCTTTGCAAGAGTTTGCAAGAGTTTGCAAGAGTTTGCAAGAGTTTGCAAGAGTTTGCAAGAGTTTGCAAGAGTTTGCAAGAGTTTGCAAGAGTTTGCAAACGTAAATACACGTATGTATTTACACCATACATTTATATTAACCATATAAGGGGCATTCAAGTACATATATGTATAATCAACATATCTAGGTTTACCACATTCATATATCACCATTACACTAAGGGGTACATAAAGCATATAGAGATTTATCTAACAATATATTAAATCTTGGACTGGCGACATTTAAGATCTAACAAATATACTCATAAGTTAAGATATACCTTTACCCAACATCTCGTCATACCTCAAAATCTTAATGTAGTAAGAGAATCGCATCAGTTGATAGCTTTCTGCTAACGGTTATTGAAGGTGAGGGACAACTATTGTGGGGGTTTCACACAGTGAATTATTCCTGGCATTTGGTTCCTACTTCAGGGCCATTGATTGATATTATTCCCCACACTTTCATCGACGCTTGCATAAGTTAATGGTGGAGTACATACTCCTCGTTACCCACCAAGCCGAGCGTTCTTTCCATCGCGCATGGGGTTTTTTATTTTTTTTTCCTTTCACTTAGCATTTCAGAGTGCACACGGGAATAACAGACAAGGGTGTACATTTTTCTTGCTCCAGGAAATAGTATGAGTGGTGGAAAGATTTTATACAAAGAACCACATATTAGGATATCATGTGCATAAGTAGTGCTTATTACTCCTAACTTCCCTAAGAGATCCCCCTCTGGGATTTCTTACGGTTTCTTTGCGTAAAACCCCCCTACCCCCCTAAACTCCTGAGATAGCTATCAATCCTGAAAACCCCCCGGAAACAGGAAAATCTCTAGTAGTATTTTTTGGGGAACCAATTTGCATCTATTTACATTATTAAAATGATGTGCAT